TCGTTCTAAAATATTAGGATTATCAAAAAAAAATTGGCAAATAGTAAAAAAAATAAATACTCGATTAATCCGTAAATCTTTTTTTTTTATAAAAATTTTCCTTGAAAGGGTGTACATAAATATGTTTCTAGTTACCCTCAATATTCAAAAAATCCATGCAAAACTTTTTTTTGATGATTCAAAAAAAATAAAAATTATTGAGAAAAGCATCCAGAACAATGAAACAAATCAGAAAATAATTAATAAAACAAGTAAAAAAAAAATTCACGTTATTTCAACTATAAAAAAATCTCGTAATAAGAATTCAAAGCTTTTTTGTGATTTATCTTCTTTCTCACAATCCCAAGCATATGTATTTTACAAATTATCACAAACCCAACTTGTTCACTTTTATAATTTAAGATCGGTCTTTCAATATCAATATGAAGGAACATCTCTTTTTCTTAAGAAGGAAATAAAAGATTATTTTCAAAAACAAAGAATATTTCATTACGAATTAAGACATAAACCTTTTTGGAATTTTGAAATGAATCAATGGAAAAACTGGCTAAGAGGGCATTATCAATCTGATTTATTTCAGATAAGGCGAAATCGATCCAATCAACACTCCATGACTCAAAATAAAGATTTAAGAAAAAAGGATTCCTATGAAAAAAATGGATTAATTCGTTATGACAAACAACATTTTTTTGAAGCGGATCTGTTACAAAATAAAAACTATAATTTTAAAAAACACTATAGATATGATCTTTTATCATATAACTCTATTAATTATGAAAATAAGAAAAACTCGTATATTCAGAAATCACTATTCCAAGTAAATAATAAACAAGAACTCTTTTATTTTTCTAATTACAACATAAAGAAGGGCAAATTATTTGATATGCCGGAAGGTAACCCTCTTAATAATTATCTAGAAGAAGATGCTATTATGGAGATGGAGAATTTTTCGGATAGAAAATATTTTGATTGGAGAATTCTAAAATTTTGGCTTACAAATAAAATTGATATTGAATTCTGGGTTGATATTGGTGCCAATAGGAATCCAAATACTAAGATTGGGGCTAATAAGTATCAAATAATTGATGAAAGTAATGAAATTAATAAGAAAGTTATTTTTTATCTTACAATTCATGAAAATGAAGAAATTAACCCATCCAATCAAAAAAAGTTATTTTTTGATTGGATGGGAATGAATGAAGAAATACTAAGTTGTCCTATATCAAATCTGGAGTTTTGGTTCTTCCGAGAATTAGTGCTACTTTTTAATGCATATAAAATGAAACCCTGGATCATACCAATCAAATTCCTTCTTTTCAATTTTAATGAAAATGTTAATAAAAACAGAACTGGAAAGAAAAAGGAAGATCTTTTTATATCATCGAATCAAAAAAAATCTCTTCAATTATACATATACAATGGAAGTCACGAAGAAAAAGAACCCACAGACCAAGGGAATCCTCGATCAGATGACCAAAACCAAGTAAGTCTTGGATCAGCTCTCTCAAACCAAGAAAAAGCTGTTGAAGAAAACTCTTCGGGATCAAACATCAAAAAACTTAAAAAGGAAAGGCAATACAAGAGCAACATAGAAGTACAACTCTCTTTATTCCTAAAAAAATTTTTGCGTTTTCAGTTGAGATGGGATGGTTTTTTAAATCAAAGAGTATTCAAGAATATCAAAATCTATTGTCTCCTGCTTCGACTGATAAATTCAAGAGAAATTGCTATATCGTCTATTCAAGGGGGAGAAATGTGTCTGGATATTTTGATGAGTCATAAGGATTTAACTCTTACAGAAGTGTTGAAGAGGGGAATATTGATTATCGAACCGCTTCGTCTGTCTGTAAAAAATGATGGACAGTTTTTTGGATATCAAATCGTAAGTATTTCATTGGTTCATAAGAATAAGCACAAAATTACTAAAAGATACCGAGAAAGGGGCGATGTTGATAAACAAAAAAGTTATCAATTCATTACAAGCCCTCAAAGAATGACTGGAACTAGAGACAAATATAATTCTGATTTGCTTGTTCCTGAAAATATTTTCTTCCCTAACCGTCGTAGAGAATTGAGAACTCGAATTTGTTTAAATTGGAAGAATCGAAACGGTATTCAAAGAAATTCCGTCTTTTGTAATAACGTAAAAAAGGGTGATCACGTTTTGGATAAAAGCAAAGATCTTGCTAGAGGGAAAAATAAACAAATTCAATTAAAGTTCTTTTTTTGGCCCAATTATCGATTAGAAGATTTAGTTTGTATGAATCGTTATTGGTTTAATACCAATAATGGCAGCCGTTTCAGTATGATAAGGATACATATATACCCATGATTGCAAAGTTGTTACTAGTAGTTTTCAGTGAGATCTAGAAATGACTCAACAGAATCTTTTTTTTTTAGGTCTCATTTTTTTCTCTTTTGAAAAAATATACCATCCCTTTTGAGCCCTAATGAAATTTAAAGTTGGATTGATTCTTGATTGATTTTATCGAAAGTTCATAGCGGCCTTAATTTAAAATGATTGTGTATATTAAATTCATGTGTATATTAAATTCAAATGATTAGCATTATTATTACTGATCAAGTAAATTTCATATTCTAAATTTCATATTAAATAAAAGAAAGGGAAAAGAGGATTTCGTTTTATGGTAAAAAATTCATTCATCTCAGTTCCTTTTCAAGAAAAAAAAAAAGAAAACAGCGGGTCTGTTGAATTTCAAGTATTCAGTTTCACCAATAAGATACAAAGACTTACTTCACATTTGGAATTGCACAGAAAAGACTATTTATCTCAGAGGGGTCTACGGAAAATTCTAGAAAAACGCCAACGGTTACTATCTTATTTGTCAAATAAAAATAGCGTACGTTATAAAGAATTAATTAGTCAGTTGAATATTCGGGAGTCGAAAAATCGTTAATTCGAAAAATGATTTTGAATTGTTGAAAACGAAAAGAAGTTATCAACAATTCATGTAAGAATGAATCGAGGAAAAGCCTATGAGTATACTAGCTAGAAGAAAAGACTTTATGAGAGTCAATATGGGACCTCACCATCCATCAATGCATGGTGTTCTTCGTCTCATCGTTACTCTAGATGGTGAAGATGTTATTGACTGTGAACCCATATTGGGTTATTTACACAGAGGGATGGAAAAAATCGCGGAAAACCGAACAATTATACAATATCTGCCTTATGTAACACGTTGGGATTATTTAGCTACTATGTTTACAGAAGCAATAACTGTAAATGGACCAGAACAGTTGGGAAATATTCAAGTACCTAAAAGGGCCAGCTATATCAGAGTAATTATGTTGGAGTTGAGTCGTATAGCCTCTCATCTGTTATGGCTTGGCCCTTTTATGGCAGATATTGGTGCACAGACCCCTTTCTTCTATATTTTCAGAGAAAGAGAATTTGTATATGATCTATTCGAAGCTTCTACCGGTATGAGAATGATGCATAATTATTTTCGTATCGGAGGGATAGCGGCTGATTTACCTCATGGCTGGATAGATAAATGTTTTGATTTCTGTGATTATTTTTTAACGGGTATTGTTGAATATCAAAAACTTATTACGCGAAACCCCGTTTTTTTAGAACGAGTTGAAGGAATAGGCATTTTTGGTAGAGAAGAAGCAATAAATTGGGGTTTATCAGGACCAATGCTACGAGCGTCTGGAATAGAATGGGATCTTCGTAAAGTTGATCATTATGAGTGTTACGACGAATTTGATTGGGAAGTCCAGTGGCAAAAAGAAGGAGATTCCTTAGCTCGTTATTTAGTCCGAATCGGTGAAATGACAGAATCCGTAAAAATTATTCAACAGGCTTTGGAAGGAATTCCGGGGGGGCCCTATGAGAATTTAGAAACCCGATGCTTTGATAGAGAAAACGGTCCGGAATGGAATGCTTTTGAAGATCGATTCATTAGTAAAAAACCTTCTCCTACTTTTGAATTGCCGCAACAAGAACTTTATGTGAGAGTTGAAGCCCCGAAAGGAGAATTGGGAATTTTTCTGATAGGAGATCAAAGTAGTTTTCCTTGGCGATGGAAAATTCGCCCACCGGGTTTTATCAATTTGCAAATTCTTCCTCAGTTAATTAAAAGAATGAAATTGGCTGATATTATGACAATACTAGGTAGTATAGATATCATTATGGGAGAAGTTGATCGTTGAAATGATAATTGCTACAACAGAAGGACTGGATATCAATTCTTTTTTCCGATTGGAATCTTTATCCTTAAAAGAGGTCTATGGGACCATATCGACGTTTTCCCCTATTTTGGCTCTTGTATTAGGAATCACAATAGGTGTATTAGTAATTGTGTGGTTAGAAAGAGAAATATCCGCAGGAATACAACAACGTATTGGACCTGAACACGCCAGCCCTTTGGGAATTCTTCAAGCTTTAGCAGATGGGACAAAACTACTTTTCAAAGAGAGTCTTATTCCACCTAGAGGAAATACTCGTTTATTCAGTATTGGACCATCTATAGCAGTCATATCTATTCTACTAAGTTATTCAGTAATTCCTTTTAGTTATCACCTTGTTTTAGCGGATCTCAATATTGGTATCTTTTTATGGATTGCCGTTTCAAGTATTGCTCCTATTGGACTTCTTATGTCAGGATATGGATCAAATAATAAATATTCCTTTTTAGGTGGTCTGCGAGCTGCTGCTCAATCGATTAGTTATGAAATACCCTTAACTTTATGTGTTTTATCAATATCTCTACGTGCGATTCGCTAAAACATCAGCTTTTTTTCCTATTCTTTCCGTTCTAGAAAAAAAAAGAATAGGAATGGATATCCGCATTTTTTTATTCATTTATTTATTCTTTAGATTAATAAGGTTAATAAAAAATTAGATAGTTATATATGAGTGAAAGAAAACAACTTCTAAATTCGCAGTAAAACGGATTGAGTCTCATTTCCTATGTACAGGAGTTAAGTGAAAATAAACAAAGGTGAAAGAAGTCCTTTACCCCAAGTCCCAAGATTGGTTGATTGGTCATCCTGGCTTGAAGCGGGCTCAAAAGTCAACCGTATGGTGTTTTCACTATCGTTTGTATGTATTGTAATATATATATATTACTCAAAGAAAGGGGGGATTAAAAAAAAATGGGTGGATAGTAAGGAACACTAAAATACACACAAAGGATTAGTAATGGGGATTATGTAAATTAAGTAAAAAGATACTTCTGCATAACAGAAAAAGAATACTAATTGGGGCTTTAAGTTGGTAGAAATCATCGGGTAGTACTCCCCACAATTCCGATTCAGAGTATGCTCTTATCCACCAATTAAATAAATTACTATCAGGAACGAAATAATCCTTTACTCTTTTTAGGCCCCTTTTCTCAGAAAGAAGAATAGGAACAAAAAATAGAAAAAATACAATTACAATAGAAACAAAAGAGATTTTGTTGATTATTTCTTTCATATCTTCATAGAAAGAAAATTTGTGTCATGATTCATGAATTAATGATGGTTCGAAATATCAATAGATATTTCTATTCTATAAAGAGTATTTTATTGAAGGATTGATTAAGTTATTACTCAACACAAAAAATTGAAATTATTAAAGGATGAGATCAATTCAGAAATACTTTTTGATTTATTCTTATAGCAGACAGAATTCCATTGGTATAATTGGGGACCCTCCAAGAGATTTTGACTCTACCTATCCTATAACCATATCAAAATAACTAATACTTGCCCGGTCCTTACATTTATTTGTGGCCCTGAGGAGCCGTATGAGGTGAAAATCTCATGTACGGTTTTGTAATAGCGATGGGAACAGTAATGTTATCACCGACTATGATTATCTAATAGTTCAAGTACAGTTGATATAGTCGGGGCGCAATCAAAATATGGGTTTTGGGGGTGGAATTTGTGGCGTCAACCTATCGGGTTTCTCGTTTTTCTAATTTCTTCTCTAGCAGAATGTGAAAGATTACCTTTTGATTTACCAGAAGCAGAAGAAGAATTAATAGTAGGCTATCAAACCGAATATTCAGGGATAAGATTTGGTTTATTTTACGTTGCTTCCTATCTAAATCTATTAGTTTCCGCATTATTTGTAACAGTTCTTTACTTGGGCGGTTGGAATCTTTCTATTCCGTACATATTTGTTCCTGAGCTATTTGAAATAAACACAGCGGATGAAATCTTTGGAATGACAATTGGTATCTTTATTACATTAGCTAAAACTTATTTGTTCTTGTTCATTCCTATCACAACAAGATGGACTTTACCTAGACTAAGAATGGACCAACTATTAAATCTTGGTTGGAAATTTCTTTTACCTATTTCTCTCGGTAATCTATTATTAACAACCTCTTCCCAACTCCTTTCACTGTAAAGAAGGGGGGAATACAGCTTGCCTCAAACAAGAGAAAGAAAAAAATCAAATTATTCACGGATATTCACGATATGTTCCCTATGGTAACCGGGTTCATGAATTATGGTCAACAAACAGTACGAGCCGCAAGGTACATTGGTCAAAGTTTCATGATTACCTTATCCCAAGCAAATCGTTTACCTGTAACTATTCAATATCCTTATGAAAAATTAATCACATCGGAGCGTTTCCGTGGTCGAATCCATTTTGAATTTGATAAATGTATTGCTTGTGAAGTATGTGTTCGTGTATGTCCTATAGATCTGCCTGTTGTTGATTGGCAGTTGGAAACTGATATTAGAAAGAAACGATTACTTAATTACAGTATTGATTTCGGAATTTGTATTTTTTGTGGAAACTGCGTTGAGTATTGTCCAACAAACTGCTTATCAATGACTGAAGAATATGAACTTGCTACTTACGACCGTCACGAATTGAATTACAATCAAATTGCTTTAGGTCGTTTACCAATGTCAGTACTTGACGATTTTACAATTCGAACAGTTTTGAATTCATCTCAAAGAAAAAAGAAAAACGGGTAAATCTCTTGATTAAAGAATAATTGGAAATTACTAAGGTTCCTTTTTGGTATAAAGGAATAAGGTTTTTCTCTTTGTTTGGTCAATAACTACAAATCCCAACTATTGATTGGATGATGCGAAGTACGAATAATTTTGTATTGAAAGTCTATTAATATCCATAATTATTTCGAAATATAGACGTTTAGTTTCACACTGCCATTTCGAATAAAGAAAAGAACGAAATTGAGTCAAGAACTGTACCTACATCAATTCACACCTATTAGATTCGAATTTAATTCAATGGAAAATGTCTCATAAAAATCAAAAGTTTTTCCTGGTCGGTTCAATAAGGTCATGAAAAAACATTTCGATTTATTTATATCTTATTTTAATATAATGGATTTACCTGGACCAATACATGATTTTCTTTTAGTTTCTCTAGGATCGGGTCTTATATTAGGGGGCCTGGGAGTGGTATTACTTACCAACCCAATTTATTCTGCTTTTTCATTAGGATTGGTTCTTGTTTGTATATCCTTATTCTATATTCTATCAAATTCGCCTTTTGTAGCTGCTGCACAGCTCCTTATTTATGTAGGAGCTGTAAATGTTTTACTCATATTTGCTGTAATGTTCGTGAATGGCTCAGACTATTACCAAGATTTTCATTTTAATCTTTGGACTATTGGGGATGGAGTTACTTCCCTGGTTTGTACAAGTATTTTTTTGGCGTTAATCACTACTATTTTAGACACGTCATGGTACGGTATTATTTGGACTACACGATCCAACCAGATTATAGAGCAAGATTTGATAAGTAATAGTCAACAAATTGGAATTCATTTATCAACCGACTTTTTTCTTCCATTTGAACTAATTTCGATAATTCTTTTAGTTGCTTTGATAGGTGCAATTGCCGTGGCTCGTCAGTAAAAAATCTTTATAACTAGCAACGGGAATCCAAATTCAACCTTTTTCTGTGTTATCACATCCATTTGCCTGCAATTCTATTTGAATACTCTTTCATGTCTAAAATAGAAATTTTTGGATTTTGATCTATTAGCAATATATTCTTTTGTTCTATACGTGTTCCATTCTAAGCAATCAAATCACTTTAATTATTGTTCAGATTGAAATGAATTTTAATTGGTACGGAGTTGGTCAATGATCCTCGAGCATGTACTCGTTTTGAGTGCTTATTTATTTTCTATTGGTATCTATGGATTGATAACGAGCCGAAACATGGTTCGGGCCCTAATGTGTCTTGAACTTATACTAAATGCGGTTAATATAAATTTTGTAACATTTTCCGATTTTTTTGATAGTCGGCAATTAAAAGGAGATATTTTCTCAATTTTTGTTATAGCTATTGCAGCCGCTGAAGCAGCTATCGGATCAGCTATTGTTTCGTCAATTTATCGTAACAGAAAATCGACTCGTATCAACCAATCGACCTTGTTGAATAAATAGTATTTTTAAATCAGAATATTCATTAATTTGAATTAGCATATATAATACGTTGTAGCCGCGACCATGTTTGCGAAAACATAACGTAAGAAATCAAAGTACTTTTGTTCCCTTTTATGAGTTGATCCAGAAAAGGATTAATTAGAAAAATTCTGGTAAATCATTGATTCATCTGATGTTTAAATATATGATTGATTTCAAAATTTTACTAGATCGAAATTTTATGAGTTCTAAAATTGATAGATCCAATGTCACATTCAGTAAAGATTTATGATACATGTATAGGGTGTACTCAATGTGTCCGAGCATGTCCCACGGATGTATTAGAAATGATACCTTGGGATGGATGTAAGGCTAAGCAAATAGCTTCTGCTCCAAGAACTGAGGATTGTGTTGGTTGTAAAAGATGCGAATCCGCCTGTCCAACGGATTTCTTGAGTGTTCGAGTTTATTTATGGCATGAAACCACTCGAAGCATGGGTCTAGCTTATTGATATTGATACGTTCCCCACAACCCCACTTGAATTCTGAATTCCAATTTTGAATACATTTTTTTTTACTTACCGATTACCGACAAAAACCCGTACTCGAAAAATAAAAAAATATAGATTTATAAGAATATATTCTATTTTTCTATTTTTCAAGCACGGGTTTGTCTGATTCGAGTTTATCTTGTCTTTACCACGAATTATTTTCCTTGGTTAACAATAAGTGTCGTTTTTCCGATAACCGCGGGTTCTTTAATTTTCTTTTTACCCCATAAAGGAAATAAGATGACCAGGGGGTATACCTTATATATATGTGTCTTAGAACTCCTTCTAACGACCTATGCATTCTGTTATCATTTCCAATTGGACGATCCATTAATCCAACTGGCAGAGGACTATAAATGGATCGATTTTTTTTGTTTTTACTGGAGATTGGGAATAGATGGACTTTCCCTAGGACCTATTTTACTGACGGGATTTATCACCACTTTAGCTACTTTAGCGGCTTGGCCGGTTACTCGGAATTCCCGATTATTCTATTTCCTGATGTTAGCAATGTACAGTGGTCAAATAGGATCATTTGCTTCTCGAGATCTTTTACTTTTTTTCATCATGTGGGAGTTAGAATTAATTCCTGTTTATCTACTTCTATCCGTATGGGGTGGAAAGAAACGTCTTTATTCCGCTACAAAGTTTATTTTGTACACTGCAGGAGGTTCGGTTTTTCTATTAATAGGAGTTTTGGGTCTCGGTTTATATGGTTCCAATGAACCAACATTAAATTGGGAAATATTAGCTAATCGATCGTATCCCGTAGTACTGGAAATACTATTCTATATTGGATTTCTTATTGCTTTTGCTGTCAAATCACCGATTATACCCTTACATACATGGTTACCAGACACCCATGGAGAGGCCCATTACAGTACTTGTATGCTTCTAGCCGGGATCTTATTAAAAATGGGAGCATATGGCTTGGTTAGGATCAATATGGAACTATTACCGCACGCTCATTCTATATTTTATCCTTGGTTGATCATAGTAGGCACAATGCAAATTATTTATGCAGCTTCAACATCTCCTGGCCAACGCAATTTAAAAAAAAGAATCGCGTATTCCTCCGTATCCCATATGGGTTTCATAATTATAGGAATTGGCTCTATAACCGATACGGGACTCAACGGAGCCATTTTACAAATAATTTCTCATGGGTTTATTAGCGCTGCACTTTTTTTCTTGGCAGGAACGAGTTATGATAGAATACGTCGTGGTTATCTCGACGAAATGGGCGGATTGGCTATACCAATTCCAAAGATATTCACGATATTTAGTATCTTATCAATGGCTTCCCTTGCATTACCGGGCATGAGTGGTTTTGTTGCAGAATTGATAGTCTTTTTTGGAATAATTACCAGCCAAAAAATTTTTTTAATGCCAAAAATACTAATTACTTTTGTAATGTCAATTGGAATGATATTAACTCCTATTTATTCATTATCTATGTCACGCCAAATGTTCTATGGGTACAAGCTATTTAATGCCCCAAACTCTTATTTTTTTGATTCTGGACCACGGGAGTTATTTGTTTTGATCTCTATTCTTCTACCCATACTTGGTATTGGGATTTATCCGGATTTCGTTCTTTCACTATCAGTGGACAAGGTCGAAGCTATTCTAGCTAATTTTTTTGTATAGATAATTTTTATAAAAAAAAAATAAAAATAAACTTGAATTGTAACCAAACTCCTTTGGCGTTTGTGAGAACCTTTTGAATCAAGTAGTGGAGTGGTTCAAAAGGTTCTCGGCGGGTTCTACTCAGTTTCGTTTAGATATATGCGCTGTCATATGTTTGTGTTCATCAGGCCCTTTCTTTTCTTCAATTTTCAATTCAATTCGATGTTAATCGTTAATTAAAGGAACCATAACTATGTAACCCTATGCCTAATAGATTGACCCCGAAATAGCATATCCAAATTATAAGAAAGCCCATGGAAGCCACAATTGCGGAATTTACACCTTCAAAATTTTGATTTGTTCGAGTATGTAAATAAATCCCGAATATACCCCAAGTAATAAATGCCCACGTTTCCTTTGGATCCCAATTCCAATATGACCCCCATGCCTCATTAGCCCATACTGCTCCTGAAAGAATACCGATGGTTAAAAAGATAAATCCTAGACTAATAATATGATAACTCCAATGATCCAACTGCTGAATCAATTGATACCTGTAAAAATTTCTAGCAGAAAAAAAATAAGTGTTTAGTAAAACATTGGTTTTTGCATTCATGTATTGTATTTCACCGAAGGAAAATAACTCGGTTGCAGTTCCGTTTAATAAATTATTGCTTTTACAAAGAATCCTTATCACTTTTCGAAATGTAATGACTAGAAGAGCTGTGGATAATAATGATCCACATAAAAGAGCTGCATAGCCTAATACCATCATACTTACATGCATCATTAACCACTGAACTTGGAGAGCGGGGACTAATATTCCGGATTGATGCATTTTGGTTAACAAACCCGAAGTTGCAAAGCCTTGGGTAAAAATAGCACTTGGCGCAGTTATTGCGCTTAAATAAAGTTTATGTTTTTTAAAATAGAAAATCCCATGAATAATGGAGAAACTCCAGGAAAGAAAGATTAATGATTCATATAAATCACTTAATGGAAAATGTCCAGAATAAATCCAACGAGTGACTAATAATCCTGTTAGACAGAAAAGGGTAGCTATCATCCCCCTTTCTGATGAATCATATAGTCCTATGATTTCATCGACTAATAAGGTTATCAAATGAATTGTAATTCCAATTGCAACGACCGAAAACGATATATGCGTTAATATATGCTCTAAAGCTAAAGTTGAAAATATCATAAATAAAAAATGAAATTAAAAGTAAATAAAAGGGGGGAGTCCCCCAAGTATACAGAATGGAAATCAGAAATATAAATTCAATTCATTATAGGACTCTTTAGCTATCTTTTATAAGATGTTATGCCGCTACTCGGACTCGAACCGAGATGCTCTAGCACTGCTTCCTAAGAGCAGCGTGTCTACCGATTTCACCATAGCGGCTTGCTTGAAATCATACTAACTCTTTTTTATTCAATCGTCGAGATTGAAAGAGTCTCTTTTTTGTCGTCTTATTTAATCAAACTGTTGTCCCTAAATAATTGTTACTTCCATCCGGGGAAAAATAAAAACGAAAAAGGGTTTGTCCTCTTTTTTCATTTTTTAATGATTCAGTTCTCATTTATCTGATTTTATGAATCTAAAACAAAAAAATAAATCGAATATTCTTTTTCTTTTTTATGGATCACGATAACCATTTCAGCACGGCATCCAAGAATTCAAATGGACATATCGTATAAAAGAATTTCAATTTCTATTGTCCTACTTCAAAAATATATTTCTAAATACGAATTCTAAAAATCTATATTTTTATATGGATCCTCCCTTTCAAGCATAGGGTTTTATTCCTTATAATTTTCATACTATTCGTATAGAATATCCACCTAAATGGGGAAAGGTGCTTGGAGGGAAAGGGCAGAATATATAATGATTCAGAAAACTAATGATTCAGAAAGTGAAACTTACAAAAAGGTTTTATACTTTTTCAACAACCCATTTTTTTTTGTCTAAAGATTTTATATCTGCTATTATATAGCATAAATACAAAAGGATAAATAGAAAAGAAAACACAAAATCTTTATAATTGTCTTATTTATAAGTGAGTTGGACGATGGGGAAAATAAGAATCCCCATCCTTGGAATGAAAAACAGACTCAAATACAAAAATACAAAAAAAGGGGAAACTATCAATTTTGTCTTTATTCTTTTCTTTTTTCAAATTTCGAAAAAAGGACCCCTTTTCGAATTCGGTAGACAAATCAATTGGTTCAAATGGTTCAAAACCAAGACATTAGGGAATGGAAATCATTATTGCCTACTTCGTTTTTTTATTTCTATTTTTTTATTCTCTATTAAAATAGGGTATAAATTCTAAATGAAATTTGTTTTTTTTGTAGTCAGGGGGATTCAAATTATTCCAACGTTTTATTATTTATTTGTATTTGTCGTACAAAAAACCTTTTGAATTACCGGTTGAAAGGGATTTTGCTAACGAAAAAGCTTTCAACGCTGCCGAATATCCCCCTTTTTTCCAAATATTTTTCCGAATACGTTTTTTTAATAGAGAACTGCGCTTTTTTGGAACTGCCATTCAAAAAATAAAAAGTTATTCATTGCAAAAATTGGATGTGAAAGACATTTATTGTTTAAAACAAATCATTTTTTTTTATTATTCATTTCATTACCTGGCTATTTGTTCTCTAAATTTTACTATCTTTCGAAATACTACCTTTATAAACTTTATAATACTACCTTTATAAACTTTATAATATAAACTTTATAAAAAAAGTGAAATATAATATAGAAAAAGAGTATAAAATATTCCTAAAACAAAAAAGAAAAACAATATAATAATATAAATAATAATATAATTTTTTTTTTTTCAATTTCTATTCCATACAATATCTTAGGAAGAAAAATTCTTATTTCGGAATTATTTGTGATACCCTTCTCGCACTCTTCAAATCTATCGGGTGGATTATACCATATAATAGAAATCGAATTTATTGAAGTTGATCAAAAAACAAAAAAAAGCAAAAGTCTTTCCCTTTATATCTATATCTATGGTGGTTTTTGTCATGTTGCATTTGTAGATAAAAAAGATATCAAACAAGCTTAAGAGCAGAACCCTTACCTACCTAATAAAAAACTTTAATCTTTTTCTAGTAATTGGTTATTAAATGCCATTTATTGGAATGGAACACAACCAATCCGTCTCGAAATAAACTAGTTAATGATTCTGAATAAACAAAGGAAAATACCAAATTCTTATTTTTTATACCTTATTTTAGTAATCCCTTTTTAAAGCGATAAGAGCCGATGAATCAGAAAATTTAATTAAGAATCAAAAAGGTTATTATTATTTTTATGGAACATACATATCAATATTCCTGGATCATACCTTTCGTTCCACTTCCAGTTCCTATGTTAATAGGGGTGGGACTTCTACTTTTTCCAACGGCAACAAAAAATCTTCGCCGTATGTGGGCTTTTCCTAGTATTTTTTTGTTAAGTATAGTTATGCTTTTTTCGGTCAATCTATCTATTCAGCAAATACATGGAGGTTATATCTATCAATACATATGGTCTTGGACCATCAATAATGATTTTTCTTTCGAGTGGGGACACTTTATTGATCCGCTTACTTCTATTATGTCAATATTAATCACTACAGTTGGAATTCTGGTTCTTTTTTATAGTGATAATTATATGTCTCATGATCAAGGATATTTGAGATTTTTTGCTTATATGAGTTTTTTCAATACTTCAATGTTGGGATTAGTTACAAGTTCGAATTTCATACAAATTTATTTTTTTTGGGAATTGGTTGGAATGTGTTCTTATCTATTAATAGGGTTTTGGTTCACACGACCTAGCGCGGCGATTGCTTGTCAAAAAGCATTTGTAACTAATCGTGTAGGGGACTTTGGTTTATTATTAGGAATCTTGAGTCTTTATTGGCTAACAGGTAGTTTCGAATTTCGGTATTTGTTCGAAATATTCAATAACTTGATTTATAAGAATGAGGTTAACCTTTTATTTGTTACTGTGTGTGCCTTTCTATTATTTGCCGGCGCAGTTGCTAAATCTGCACAATTTCCCCTTCATGTATGGTTACCTGATGCCATGGAGGGGCCTACTCCTATTTCGGCTCTTATCCATGCCGCTACTATGGTAGCAGCGGGAATTTTTCTTGTAGCTCGTCTTCTTCCGCTTTTCATAGCGATACCATGCATAATGAATCTAATATCTTTGATAGGTATAATAACAGTATTTTTAGGAGCTACTTTAGCTCTTGCCCAAAAAGATATTAAGAAAAGTTTAGCCTATTCTACAATGTCACAATTGGGTTATATGATGTTAGCTCTAGGTATGGGGTCTTATCGAGCCGCTTTATTTCATTTGATTACTCATGCTTATTCCAAAGCCTTGTTATTTTTAGGATCCGGATCCATTATTCATTCAATGGAAGCTATTGTTGGA